CCAAGCCGATTGCTTCTCTCAAGATGGTAGTGAGGCTGGTCGTAGATCAGTCGAAGACGAGTGTAAACGAGGGGCGACGTTAGTTGCGTCACGTTGTCGTATCTAAGGCGAACTGGGAGTAGAGGGTCCCCGGATTAGTAGTGCATAGAAGTCGCTGGAACCAAGTATCCGATTTCGATTTTGAATATCTTTCGTCGATCGATTGAATGTGGGATGGGATTTTCTCCTCGACACCATCATGAAAAGTGGTATGAGAAAGTATGGGGTGAAAGAAAAGTGAGGCTAAAGCCCCTGCCTTTGGGTAGGTTGGTTGATGACTTGGCTCCCTGCTCGGTCTCGGTAGGATGGTGGTAAGCTGAGATTCAAGTGGCACTCAAGAAAGTGATTAGTCTTTACGGTCACCAATAGAGAGAGGGATCTTTCTTTTTTCAGATAGGAAACTCGAAACTCAGACTCCAAAGAGCCATCTCCGTGCCTATCAGCGAGCTTTTTGCCCAAGGTCGGATCATTTCTTGTTAGCTCGGCAAGGTCAACGCTAGTAGCCCGCTCTGGTTTCTGAGCTTGATGCGCTGCTTACAAAGACTGGGAAAGTACTCTTGGGAATAGACCTTTTAGGGCCTCCTTTTTTCTCTGAAACCATAGGATTGGTCAACCACTGCTCTAGTCTTGTTGTAGCTCCAGCTAAAGCTTTACATGATTGGGAAGATGCTAAGGCGCTTCCCCTCGCCTATGAAAGAGATGATCGTATCTATCGCTATCGGCCATAGTGAGAAATGAGTGCAATCTTGACCGAAAGTCCTTAATAACCCAATCAGTTACTAATACCAGAACAAAAACTGTAAAAAAAACTTATCTACGACAAGCCTCGACTTGTGTGCTTCTGGTATTAGGCATGTCGATAGAACCAGAGTTTCAGATAGTTAGGCGGCTTCGGAAAGAGCCAACTAATAGCGACTCCTCCAACTCCAACCTAACCGATTCATGAGGCTTGGAGTATATAAGATCTTCACCGACCACCGACTCACATATCCTTGGGGCAGCTTTTTCTCTCAGAAATGAGTCCCACGTATGTAATAGTATGTAATATTCCAAGACTTTAATATGGAACACACTGACTAAAAAAACCTCCCTTATATGGGCTAAAAGAAAGACTTGGGAAAGGCGAAGACAAAAGCATGGGTTTACTTTATTCTATGACTAAATCTGAATCACCCCAGAGTGAGCTCTTTCATAAGGAGCTCATATCATCCGACAGAGCAGAGCCAGATTCTAGTAGTGACTAACTCTTCATTCTTCTGTTCCTGCTGTATCATATCCTTGGCTATCATACCATTGACTGAACTATAGAAGATACCTTTGCCAGGCTATTTCCCACATTCCTTGCATGAAGATTGATCTCTCGGGTAGCTGCCTATAGTGCCTATGTTTGAGGAAATCCAAACTGGATGAACTGATGGGCAACCCAAAGCTCCTGGCTCGGATCTTCTTGTTTAGGCTTCAATCCCCCGTTTGTTAGACGATCGGAGTGCTAAAACATCTAAGATGGGGTAGATTCGCTCAGAGGCTAATGTCTGCCTATAAACTCATTTTAATACTTTTAGGTATCATAGACCTTGGGCACCTCAAACTCTTCTTTTCTCAGGCAGAATTCTTAGGCACCCATCAGGTCCTCTACACCAGCTTCTCTCCTTTCGCAGTCGAACCAGTAAACTTCCTCAGAATGGTGTGACAGTTTGTCTTCCTCGAAGCCCGCCCTCTTTCAAATACCTTTCTTTTTCACTTTTTCCTACCCCGCTCACCTCAGGCTTAAAAAAACGCCTTTTCGTTGTCACCCCTTACCTAGGGCCAGTTTTCTAGCGATATTTCTAGCTTGACTTAAGGCTTCGAAGCCCCTCTCCTCTCTCTGTAACTAGAGAGGTAGGCAACCCTGAGTTTAGAGCCACCTCGATTCGGGATGTCGGAACACCAACCGGATCGGAAACTGAAAAGCTTAGCAACAGCAGGAAGAGAGCTTCAAGAATTCCTCAAAGGTTTTGTGATATTCCTCTCTTATTTAACATTACAACCCAGTAGGTAATATATACCCACAAACTATGCTAATACAGCAAAAGAAGAAGACATAAACCATGACAAAACATCAAAGGAATAATACATCCATGCTAAAACAACAAAGGAATAAAAGGCAAAGAGAGAGAGAAATATTAGCTGCCGTAGGAAAAGAAATAGAAAACAGGGGACCTTCAACACTCCCCCTCAAGGCGAGTGAGAATGATTAACAGGAGCACTCAGCTTGGATGATAAGTAGTGATGTTGAGCCACTGGTAATGGCTTGGTAAGTATATCAGCAAGCGGATGAAACGTATTCAGTGTAAATCTCCCCTGCATTGACCTTGTCTCTGACAAAGTGGCAATCAATCTCCACATGCTTAGTCTTCTCATGATGTACTGGATTAACAGCAATTGAGAGTACTTCTTGCTACTTCATCGCCTTATCCTCCGTCAAAACCATCAGCTATTGGCCGGAGAAGCTCTTGTTTTTCTTTCAGGAGTTGGTTGGTGGCATGGACACCTAGCCTTTTTTAGAGTCTTTTTAGTATTTGTTTATTTGCTGGCACAGGTAGTAGAGGCATTATCAGTAGCAGATGTAGAATCTGAAATGTGGGATTCCCGGTTGATTGGATGCTTCCGTTAGAGCTTCTTCCCATCCTGTCATTTAAGGGCACCTAGCTTACAATCACTAGTGAAAGAGTGCCAATTTGACCCAACTAGCGAATCTGTTTACAACCATTCAATATTTAGAATTTCCGTGAATACCGCCCGAAAGCAGTCATTTGTCGGCCTTGATAGCACAAGCACGATCCAGTCAGCGAGGGGTCGAATCAAAACCTTTCTTTTCTACGCTTTCTTCTATTACGAAATGGAGAGTTAAGTTATAGTCCTGCTACTTTTAAAGCATTTCAAGTAGTAGCATCTCAAGCCAGCATAAAAAGTGTTTCCATCAGATCAGGGCTTTAGGCAAGCTAGCTAGTCAGTGAGCCAGAGAGGGTAGGAGTCACTTGACTTGGAAGAAGAATTCTCCTAAGCTTGGCACTAGGTGATCTATGTGTCAAAGGGCTACTTTTCTTCCTATCCTTTCCCTTGCCTTGCAGCCTATGCATCAATCCCATTCTACCGATGTGTACTTCTTTGGAACAGCTTTCCCGATCCCATCATACTCTTTACCTTTCTTCCCCTTTTTGGTATTTGCTATCTTGTGGTCCGGTCCCTTATTTTTAGGCTGACCACGTGGCTGATTCCTCTTGCGACGTCTGTTGGGAGGTAGCATCCAATAGATCTATCTACTAGGCCTTTCGTCGTGGAAGCAAATGGAAAAGCAAAAGCGGAAACAGCTAGATCAACTGCCGAATCAGTCGAACTCGAAGCCTTCGCTCCTATGTCAATGGTTGGGATAGCTGGCTTACCTTCTTAGTTAGGACATTCAAGCTTCCAGTCTAATGACTGGACACGACCAACCCCGACTCTCTAAGCCCTCGTCTTTACAGGAATTGTCGCAGCTGAGCGTAGATGACTTCCCGCAGATTGGGCTACTTCTATTTATCAATATAGAAAGAAGATCCTACTTTCCCATCAAGACTAAAAGCGAAAAAGAACCTCTCATCTTGGGATGAGACCCTGGAAGCTTTGGCCCGGCATACTACTATCATATCAGGGATGAAAGGTGATCATTTCTTGTTCTTAGCAGCTATGGCTATTCATTTGAGTATTCAGGTAATGAATAGTCAATGAGCGAAGGGCGCAGTTACCACAGCTATGAGTTCAAGCGGCTACCCTATAGTAGCAGTTAATTGAGGCTCGACAGACCTGGGCTAAGGAGATGATCTGGGTAAACCCCCTTTTTGGTGAGGTAAGGCACCTCCCACTTTCTGCTAGAGCAAAAATGAAAGAAATCGTGTATGTAATCCGCCCTCAAAGAGAGCTCAGCTCAAGAGGACTACATTCAACAGAAGAACGAATGAAAAAGGAATTCCTACAGGGAAAGGCAAATTGAAGGCTTTGGGACAACATATTATAATAGACAAACAAAGAAAGACAGAGATAGGGTGCATCGAAGAAGATGACTGGTGATTCTTCACTTCTTTCTTTTGCTTGGTTTTGAAAGACACACCGCCGTCAACTGGCGTATCCCGACGAGACTTTGAAAGCGTCCTGCTGTCGCATTCTTCCTTTGCGCTGTGCTCTCTTTCGCTTAGCTAGCTAGCAAGCTCTATACCCGAACATCTTCTGACTTATACTCTTGAGTTTCATTTCTTCTATAGCTTGAAGTCTCATCCAAAGGATGCCCTCTATTGAATATATTGTTCTAGACCCACCCCTCTGACTTGGTGGAAAAAACACTCAAATCTCCGCTTGTTTCGCTAAAATGTGGTTTCAATGGCTGCCCCAAGAGCCGATCTTCTCTAACCCTGGGCCGGATCTACTTCATCGACTGTGTGCTTGCCGCCTAATCCTTCCCAACTCTGGCCGCCTGTAGCTAATGTTTTCCGAGTAGCGTCTCGTAAGCACCTTCGTGCTGAGCCGTCAAAGCAAAAAAGTAGATGCTAAACTAAAGGTGCATCAATGAATACCTTCTGCCTCAAAAACTTCTCCAGCGGCTTTACTGGTCGCTAGTCTGCCATTCTCAGTGTCTAAAACTAGAAACTATAGTCAGAACATCGGCTTACCAATCGCCTACCATGTAACCTCTTTCAGGTTTTTCCTCCAGTTTTTCTTTTTTTCTTCTATCTAGCTTCTTAGGAAAGTACTCTTGATTCCGATTCTGATTCTTTACCTCGCTGACCGACATTACAATAGGTGTATGGGTCAGGGAGCGACTACTTGGTTTTTACGCATTCACTTACTATTGATAGAGAGTTTCTCGCTGACAGGCCTTTCTGAGTATTGCGAGATTCCCCGTATCGAATGAAGATGCAAGAGCTAGATTCTAATACTAAAAAGGGAAAAGGCTAGCAGAAAAGATAGATTGATTCCTCGCTTCGAATGAGGCAGAGTTTACGAAGTAGAAGTTCGATCTCAAGTTGCCTGCATGCACCTGGAAAGGATCCAGTTCGGATGTGGGCAAGAGTCAAAAGCTTCTATTCCTCCCGATTCCCTTGCTTGAGGAAGAAAACATATATTATTTTATTCTTTCTTTCGCAGAGATTCGATTATGGAATTGATTGAGAGAGAAGGCCACTCGAGTTGGTATTGAAAGGTGCGGACATGATCAAAGGAATAGGGAATCTCGCTTTTCCGGTTGTTCCAACACGCAATTGAGCTATGGTTTTTGGAACTGATAGCCCTAAATTCCCTTTACTTTAGGACGGAAAGGGAACGAGGCTTTGAAAGCTAAGTGTCTTCGTCCTTTCCTCAACATTCTTCCCGGAAACACTCTCATGGAGAGAGGACAGACAGACTCACTACTCTTAGTGACGCTCCTGCTGCCTGTGGGAAGCGATAAAGAAAAGGGAAGGATATTTTTGAATCAACGGCTACCAGGAAAATGGAAGATACAAAGAAAAAACTTGGTGATTGTACAGAGTCTAGGTTCAAATAACCTTGATCACCAATGAACAATAAATCTTCACCAATTGCTACAGCTGTAGTCTTTTTCTCATCTGCTTGCTGCTCGGAGGATTCACCTTTGTCTTTCCTTTCTTTAGACTTGTCTCTCTTCCACTTTCTGCAATACTTTTTGAGGTGTCCTGGCTTATTGCAGTAATGGCAAGTGAATTTGCTTTTGGACTTTGATCTCCCCCTGGAACTGTCTCTGTTGTGGGAAGTTCTATTTTTGCTTCTTCCCCTCTTGTCATCTTGGGCAACATAATTTGCTTCTGACCTGTTGGAGGAACCCATGTCTTTTCTTCTAGTCTCTTCATTCAACAGACTAGCTTTCACCATCTCCATAGTCAGCTTACCTTCTGGAGCAGAATTGCTAAGTGACACAACAAGTGTATCCCAACTCTCCGGCAATGAGCTAAGTAGTAACAATGCCTGCAGCTCATCATCTAATGACATCTTCATTGCAGACAACTGATTCACCATACCTTGGAAATCATTCAAGTGCACTCCTATGCTATCACCATCATGATACTCTAACTTTACAAGTTTTCTCATCAATGACGCTTTACTCAAGGCATTCTTTCTTTCATACATAGCCTCAAGTTTCTTCCACAATTCATAAGCATTCGTGTCATTGGCAATATGTTGGAGTACACTATTGTCAACAAATTGTCGAATGGTACCAACGGCTTTCCGATTCCAATTTTTCCATTCACTATCTACTCTACCAGAAGGTCTCGTTTCATTCAAGATTGGTTCATACAAATCCTTTACATAAAGAATCTCTTCCATCTTAGTTTTCCACACGGAGTAATTACTGGAATTTAAACAAACCATTCCGTGCACACTAGCTTTCTCATCCATTTTAACAACACACAAAATACACACAACCAAGGATTAATAAACCCCGCTCTGATACCAAATGTTGAGAATGTTACCATGGCAAGTTGGAAGTGAAGAAGAAAAGAGTCCCACATGGAAGAATTAGGAAGAGGAAGAGTGGTTTATAATGTAGCTAGTACCACAACCCACTAGCTTAAGCTTTTGGGATTGTATTGGGCTATGCTCATTTGTGGTCCACTCTTACCTACCTCCCCATTTGGGCCCAACAAATTATTCATTGGCCAAGTCCGAAAGAGGTTTCGTGAATCCATTACATCGCACTTTTCATCTAGTGTTGAGTAAGGCTAGACTGAGCGTGGACAAGATCACGTACAAGAGGCCATCTTACTTAGAGTCTCACATCTCCTGGTAAAATAGCTATTTATGTGATGAATGAGGCTCTCAGCCCACCATCGATGGTGTTATAACGGATTGCGAGAAAGTAAAGAGACGAACAATTAAAGAACACAAATAAACACACAGATTTACGTGGTTCACTAACAATGTGTTAGCTACGTCCACAGGGCAGAGGGAAAACGGATTGTATTGATGTTTTGGAGAATACAGAATAAAATAACTAGAATAATCAGAATAGATAAAATAGGAGGTTTATATAGTACCCCGAATACCTAACCGGAGTAGGACTACGACTAGGCCCACATAAAAAAATATAAAATATGTTAGGCTTCAAAAGTGACCTACCTTTTTTTTCTTGAACCAGGTTTCGGTCCTCCTTTCTCCAACAGCAGGGGGAAGGTAAAGTAAGAAAGAGTGCCACAAAAAAATGAAGGGTTGAGCAGTTTTTTTTCAAACACAAATTCAAATTGGAGAGATTAAAACAACAATTCATGGCTGGAAATGGCGTAAATCCTTCCTCCCAACCCCTTATTCCGGGGAAAAATCTCACCTTTGGAGCATTAGCAAACCATGTTCAAGTCTCAAGAATTGTGGGAAATTGTTGAAACTGGGTATGTTGAACCGGAGCAGCCACCGACAGAATCCAGTCAAACCTTGCGTGACAATCGCAAGAAGGATGCAAAGGCCTTGTTTTTCATCCAGTCGGCATTGGATGACGATATCTTTCCTCGAATTTCTTCTGCTAAGACAGCAAAAGAAGCATGGGAAATTATTAAGCATGAGCATTTTGGTGATAAAAAGGTAATTTCTGTCAAACTACAATACCTTCGCTCTAGTTTTGACAATTTGAGTCATAAAGAAAAGGAGCCAGTGCAAAGTTACTTGTCTAGGGTGTCTGGGCATGTAGTTGCTGCAATTGAGGAGTCGTTAGACTTCTCAACTTACACATTTGATGAATTAATGTGTTCCCTCATCACCCATGAAGAAAAAATTCTTAGTTATGATGATAAAGTGGAGGAAAAAGCCTTCCAAGTGAAGGGGGAATCTTTCAAACTTCTGTTCTGAGAAAGCAGAAGATGAGAGCAAGTTGTTCATGGCTCATTCACAAATTGAAGATGAAATTCGTGGCAATGGAGTGTGGTTTTTAGATAGCGGATGCTCCAATCATATGTCCGGAGAAAAGTCATTGTTCAAGAAGCTTGATGGGACACAGAAAGGAGAAGTTCGGCTAGGCGACAACAAGCAAATGCAAGTGGAAGGCAAAGGTATCATTGCCATCAAAACTGTACAAGGTGATGTTAAACTTCTTTATGATGTGCAATATATGAAAAGATACAATAAACAGATGGTTGAAAACAAGATTAACATAAATTCACTTCGCTTGAATAATATTAATGACTTTTATCGGTACTAGCTATCACAATTCTACTACTTATGTCATAAAGAAATTCTTTTCTCTGCTTATAAGCCCACCATGCTCCGCAAACATAAACATAGATAGAGAGGTTTGACCAATACCTGAACTTAGTCGGAACAGGACCCTCCGGCACTCCTCAGCTTCTGGCTTTACAGAGATTGCTAATCTCAATCCTCCTTCCTTAGATCAGGCTCAGCACAGATCTATTTCGTTTCCTACCTTAGACCGTAGTCTCCTACTACTTTATTTTGTGCTGGGGATAAGAAATATCCAGACTCGACTTGAGTTAGATACTCTTGGATTGATTCAGTATTCTGGATCCCTTCTTGAAAGTAACCTATCATTACTTCTGGAATTATGACAGTAGTTCTTCCTATATGGAAGATAGTAAAATCAGACATTTTCTGGAATTGCTTGATGATTTGGACAATGTAGAAGAATCCTATTGCTCTTGCTTCAGTAGGGTCTTTAATCCAAGCCAAAGCCATTAAAAAGAACAGAGAAACCAGCTACAACAATTCAAAAACACAAAGCACCTAGACTAGTTACAACCTGTTAATCCAATTTTTATCAGCTATAGCTATTTTCTTCCTCATTGTACTTATTGCTCTACTCTTTACATTATAACAAATCTGATCTATTGTGTGTTGTACAGTATGGACACTTTGCTGCCTGTAGCTATTATTTTTATTTCTCCAGATTTCATAAACCAAATGTGCAAGTGCTGCAAGAACCACCCTCTTTCTGGCCCGGGTTAATCGAGATTTCAGAACCCATCTTGTATATTGCTTCCAATTTCTGTTGCAGCAAGGAATGTGCAGCCAATTCTGGATCAAAAGCAGACACTTACTACTGAAATGAAAGGGCAAGTCGAAAAGAAATGGTTATGGCTCCCAGTTGCTTGACCACAAAGAAGACACTGAGCATCATTGCAGGCCCCAACCTGATGCAACCTATCTTTAGTTTTAAGCCTCTCTTGAATTGCAAGCCAAAGTAGAAATCTATGCTTGGGAATTGTTCCTCTGTTCCACACAGCCTTTGCCCAATTTACCTGAGTATTATGTTGTGATACACTGTCTGAATAGAGTATGGCTTGTTTGGAGGCCAAGTGTGAACCTGGTGAAGCTTCAGGGTCTTTTTCACCTTGCTCAGATGTTTCAGCACCCAACTGGCATTTGAAGTGGGCTCATAATCCCACCAGTTCTTGGCCTTCACATACCTCTCATGCACCCACTTGACCCATAAAGAATCCTGCTTCATAGCAATGTGCCAAACAAGCTTCCCCACTGCTGCCTTGTTCCACAGTAATAAATTTCTAATGCCAAGACCTTCCATAAGCTTCGCTTAAGCGACTACATACCTTTCTTTTTACCTCTATTCTGGCATTTCCCGCTGGCAATTACCTTATTTCAAAATGAAATTTTTTTGCCTCATATGATAAATGACGAGGTGGGGATATTTGACGATATGTATATAGGTCAATCCATGAAATCCCATGTTGATCCCACTTCAGATGAGGTCCACTTCGGCGGTGAAACTCTTTCAAAGTAGCTACTTTTCCAGTTAGACGATACTGGTTTTAGGGTATAGAGGCTTTCCCGTTGTAGAGGGATTTTAAGATCTTTGATATATAGATCTTCTCTTAAGGGGCAGGTCTTCGACCTATTGATGATTTCGCTAGATTGGCCACTGTTTTATTGAATAAAGAGAGGAAACCCGATCCCCTTCCGGGTGGGGACATTCACATTAGAGGGTAGGGTGGCAAAGTCTCGTTAGAACGATGATTCTAGCCTATTTAAAGAAGATCAACGGTCGTCTCGCTGATTACAGGACTCATATCCTGGTATCTGGTTTTTAGGGTTCCCTTCTCCACAGAGAATAGAAAGAAGAAGAGTTGGACTTGAGCCCGATTGACGGGCGACGGGGGTCGGAATATGGATTCAGTTACGGTTCGGAATGGAAGGCGAGGGGCCTCAGATAAAGAGATCTTAGGCGGGCCTTAGCGAATAGGCGGGGCGTAAGCTCGGGATCAATGGGCCAACGCGGGCAGAGAGTAGCTGGCCTAGCCCAATTCCATATAGATTGGGCAGCTAGAAAACCGATGTTCGAGGTTGGAATCGCCCTAGAGTGAAGTTGTGAAGTTCTCAAACAGACCCTTCTAAAGGAGATTTCCGCCCGGTTCAACTTAAGTACTCCATTCGGGGTGATATAGAAAGGCTAAAATCGTCAGCAGAATAGTTAGTTTTGAAGCCGGTTGAAGGGGGATACGAACTATCGGATATAATATAGTTCTAAATGAAGATATTAAATGGCTCAATCCGGCCCCTAAATCTAAATAAGTCGCGAAGGTTGATGGCTTCGCTAAACCTTGCTGCCTTTACCTTCAAGTCCTCCAATCCTCTTCCTTACGGCCTATCGTTGATTAAAGCATTTCCTTCACGTGGTTTTTTTAAGCCTATGCCTTGTTCTCTTCCTTCTTCTTTCCTGCGTCGCACCAAGCAAACAAGCTAAAGCTTGCCTGGTTGGTACAAGAAAAAGGGGAAAAGTTCATTAGCTGAACCAGTTGTTCCTGCTTTTACCACCCCCTCGCATGCCTAAGCTCCTAAGGTTGCTTGAGAGTCGTAGGCAAATGGTTGTAAGTCTAAATAAAGAAGATGATACCCATTAAATTAAATTAAATAAAGGTAGAAGCCCCTGCCGTCCAGGAAGGAAGAGCTAAACGGAAGCACTTTTTTTATTCCCCGGAGTGGAATTATTGAGAAAGAATATAAGGACTAGACTAGTGACAGAGAGGGGAAGGTTTAAAGGCTTTAGTTTAGGCGGTAGACTCAAATCCCCGGGATAGGTGGATATTCCTCATGCTTAAGACATGGAATTTCTAAGTGGAATTCTTCCTTCTATTTTCCATTAGAAGTAGCAGCGAGTAGAATTATCTCCACACTTGCATGAACAGAGACCCTTATGTTTGAAGGTTTTGCATTGCTTAGTAGGTCTGCAGCACTATGCCTTCCGCCGGCACTGTCAAATGTAGAACCGCCTATTTTGGTGCCTAACACATGCTCAAAAGTAAATTCATTATATGGGTGGGCCCTTCCTCCAGTAGACTATCTCTTATAGTGGATTGCCAGGTTATCAACGCAGTTCTGAAAACAATTGCACTCTCCACCCACTCGTAGGGTTGGTTCACCAATGTGAAGTCCCAACTCAGCCCAGACTTTGCATAAAAATCTTGACCAGCTCTACTGTAGAATCCAGCATTTATGGTGCTGCTACCCCCAAGAACTCGGCCACGGGCGTTAGGCACACCATCTTCAGAAGTAAATGCTTAAGAAAAAGCATTGGCCTGCAAGAAGGGAAGGGAGCAGGAATGAATGGATCGGTGAATTGAATATAGAAAATTGAAAAGCGTAGCATAGAAAGTCTCGTTTCGCGGAAACCCCCGCATTATCTTACCAGATTTGCTCTCATTGCTGACACCAGGACATCTTCCATCAAAGAAAACTACCCCGCCCCTCTTTTAGTTGAGTGGCTTTTCGCTCTTGCTTTACTTTAGCTCGATGAAATACATGAAAATCCTGCTTGCTTACTACCTTTCTTTTTATTTGTTTCAGTCTAAATCGAAGCTCTTGCAGTCCTTGAAGAAGTCGGAACTCTCTTTCGCCCGGTTACGATCCGATCTGTCTATTCTATGATATTTCTAGTTAGCGCTCCGTGTGAAAGAGAGAACAAGCCTTATGGCACAACCCTCGTGGCGAATCTATCTATCTAATAGCGGTCGATTTGTAGCATTTGTCATGTAAGATAGTTTCCCTCTTCACTTCATACTAGGGAGAACAGAGGTGCAGAATTGGTGAGAGAATTTCACACCAAACCTAACTCCGAATCCTAATCCTTTTCTAGGAAAAGGCTATGCACCTTTCTTTCAAGGAAAGTTTCTTCCCTGAGCCAAGTGAAAGACGCGCCAACTTTGACTACTCTTTCTTAAGCGCCGGTTCTGCTTTCACTATATTATGTTCGTTCTTTTTCACACATCCCTTTCTAGTGGACTTCTTTTTTGTCTAGGGCTAGAAAAGGAAGGGAGAAGTTTTAGCCTTAGCGGAGTCACTTCCAGATTCACTGGTGAAAAAAGCCAAGTGAATAGATCTGGTTACCTTTTTTGAATACGTAATGCTCATAGGCAATCTACTTAGGTGAGGTTGTTATCGGATATCGCGGAAGGTACAGGAATCGAAATGAATCGTCTAGCTACTTCTATCTACGGGATTGGCTCAACAATCTCTATCTCGTTCCATGGAGTGGGATAAAGTTTAAGCCGTTTGGAGCGCTGGGGCAAGTAAGTTCTCAAAGTTTTCGACGAAACGGCAACTCTTGTTCAATCGGGTATTATGGGGTCTTATAGCTAAAAAAGCTTAGCTTAATCCGCCAAGGGAGGACAAGATCAATCTGTGACTGAGATACCGACATTGATTAATCGAACCTATAGAAATGCAGCTATCTTTGCCTGCCCCATCCGCCCTTAGTCAGATAACCAAGAATCAAAGGAATTTCCCCTTTCTTCCGGACTTCCCTCCCTGACTCTGGGTTGGATTTCATCTTTGGTATGATGGCATGGAATCAGCCAATGCTGGAAAGACTTGACTTTCTTTTGTATAGTTCGCGCAAGCTTGTTCTTTTCCCTTGGGTTTCTATCTATCACTTCTGAGTTTACTTCTTAAGGACAGATAGATTGGGTCGCTCAGTCCTTTACTCGCCTTTCTATTTCAATTTCTCCAGACTGAAATGTGAATCAAGGTGCACACTTATTCCTTCTATTCCAAAGCCCTAAGCTGAATCTATATGGGACCTTGTCTTAGGCCTAGCTTGTGTAGGCTATCTTTCACCTATGGTTGAACCCAAACTTGAAACTCTTTTCATTAGGCCCAAAATTCCTTGTAACGCTCTAAGAGGGTAGTGAGGCTTAGATTCCATAGAGTTCAACCTGCATTGGGCTTTAGTTAAGCTACATCCATTTTAGAATAGGATCTTTTATGTAGCCCAACTCATAGAGAGTTCTGCCACTTGGTCTGAACCTATTTCTTCTATTCCTATGATTGTTCAGTGATGGGTTTTCTCCTTTTAGGATTCGGTTTCTATCCCATATCGTGTTGTGCTAAGCTCATTTCTCTTATTAGGTCTTACGTACTCTGTGGACGTTCAGATTGCATACCATGCAAGTCATTCATTATCTACACATGTCATGCATCTTTCATATAGGATGATCTTAGAAAGCACCTAAGTGTTGGACATTTGCATGATACTGGTAAACTATAGCCTAGTTTGCAGAAACTTTTTGTTAAGTAAACTCCAAGCTGAATAGGAGAAATGCTTTTTAATCCCAAAAGGGCGAAAACTTTCTCTCTCTAGAGGGTGCATGTTAAGCGGTGCTAGCTAACTTGCGCCTTGCTTGAGCAATGGGAAAGAAGAAAAAGACGACGCCGGCGGCTCAGCGACGGCAATCGGTGGCCCCTAATTTGCGTTCTGAGAGGCCCCCTGGTGTTTCATCAGTTCACGTCTCCCCAAACCCTAGTTTGGTGCAGCAATCGGTGTTGAGCTTCACCGGAGTTCATCCTCGTGCTGGTGACATTTCTGCAGCTGAGCGTGAGAATTTGAGGCTGGGTAATGAGTCTTTGCGCGCTGGTATGCAGCAAAACTCGAATGGTGTTATAGTTGGATCTACATCTAATGGAACAGTACCGCCATCTTCGACTCTGCAACAGAGGATTCAAATAGTCAATGAATGATAATATTCAATCAGCTCTTAATCAATCTCCTGTCCCTCAAGCTGGAAATCCGCCTGGAAATGCTACTGCTACGGAGACTGTTGCTTGGTCCTCTATTGTTTCTGGTGCTCAACTTACTGCTAAAGGTAGGCCTCTTCATTTTGTCTCCCCTGTTTTAAGAGATGGTAAGCCACATGCTAGTTTATTGAAGAATGAATTGGATTCAGCTGCTATGCCATGGATGAATTCTATTGTGCTTTATGTGGTTGGTGTTTTTCCTACTATTGCTAATATGCACCGTTATATTGCTCGTGATTGGAACTTTGTGAGTAAACCTACTGTGTTTTATCATGATGATGGCTACTTCCTTGACTCATACTTAACCTACCTACTTCCTTCTTACCTTAGCAAAAGGACCGATAGCAGCAAGATCTACTGATAAGGAAGACTCCTTAACCCCATTCCCTTCCATTCCCCCCGGTTATGCTATAGTCGATCAAGGATCTCTTTTATCCGGTTCGATCTAAATAAGGAGGTTTAAACCGACGGAACGATAGAGCAAACCCTCTTTGATCCGTTAAACAGCATATCTGTCTTAGAAGAATGATAAGTGTTAGTAAATGAGACTTTTAGAGTTCAGCAATAAATGAATTAAGTTCTAGAATGTACTTGAGTTATTAGGATAAGAAATTGAGAAGTTATCTGAATATTGGTCTAGAGCTGCTATTATGTACATTGTGGGTGACAACCCTTCAATTGGTGCTGTTTTGCGATTCATTGGTACTGAGTGGAACAATGTGAAGAAACCTCGGGTTTTTCTGCATAATGATGGTTTTTTTCTGATCCTATTTGACTCTATGAATGATAGAAATGAGATTTTGTATGGAGGACCGGTGGTAAATGGGTGGGTAGTACTCCTAAGGTAGTGTTTGACTTAGAAAGTCTAGATAACGCAGGAAAAGAGATTTTCTTTAGCATGAAACAGAAACTCTCTTCCCAAAAGATGGAGAATCTCCGTCTTAGAGAGAAAATGGCTAGTATGGAAGATAAAATAAGTAAGGATTTGGTGCCAACTGAAGAAAGCTAGAATTTCATTTGCTAGATTATTAGTGGAAATGGATGTTACTGTGCCCCTGCCTGAAGTCATATGGATTGAAGATGGGAAGGGAAATGTGTTTAAGCAAGAAGTTTGGTACGATTGGACTCCTTGTCAGAAATGTCAACTGGTTGGACATTCATGTGATGATTGGGTTATGATAGGAGATTTTCATTCTATTCTTTATTCCGGAGATAGAATTAATGGTAATGTTGTTGCAGATGTTGAGACAAGAGATTTTATGGAATTTTTAACTTCTAATGTGATTACTGAATTGCACAGTTCTGGATGGTATTACTCTTGGTATTCTAAAGGCATGAATTTCATCCTCGCCTGGCTCAGGGGAAATGGCTATCAGTTCTTACTCCTTTCCCATCTCTAAAGTAAAGGTAGTTGATCCGAGTGGAGGTTGCCTCCGCTGTTCTTCCTCGCCCAGTCAGTCATGTCGGGACCAGGGAAGCTTAATTTGTTCCGGGGTAAGGTTATCAAGATTCAAAGGAAAGACAATAGTAGAAGAGATCGATCCCACTAGCTTGGCAGTAGAACTTGTTTCAGAAGCTGGTAGAGAGTAGAGAATAGAATAGGCTGTGATGCCAGAAGAAGGGGAGAGATATTTTCACTCTTGAGAGATCCTTTGAAGACGACCAGGGGGATAGAAGCCCACGGAGCGGTAGGCTAAGCCGGAAAGAGAGGATCGGAACTAACAGACAGCTCTAACTGAAGCTACTAACCGAGCTACTAACAGATTGAACTAGCAAGAGCCGCTACCCTAACTGCTACGACTAAGGAGCAGATAGAGCTACTACCGAAGGGAAAGTGGCTTCCTGAAGGCAGTTGTCTCTTCTTTGATAACCAATTAAGGTTATACAAACAACCAGCAACAAGAGGCACAAAACAGGCCAAAACACAGAAGACATCATCTAAGGTACTTTACAAGCTAATTTCCTAACTTGAAAACACCTTGAGTAAATAACAGTTTTGATCTTTCTCACAATCTCATCAGGCTTCATTTTCACTTGCTGGAACTTCCTAGCATTCCTCTCCCTCCAAATGAAGTAAACTGCAATTGAAATGCACATTATGAAAATACAGCTTGCTGATGAGTTGGATTGACAGTGAGCAGATTGCAGAACACCCTGCCAATCCCCTGCAGTCCTCTGAATTCCTAACCAACACAAAAGAGAGCTCCAGATTTCATATGAGAATTCACAAACAAAGGTAAGCTCCAGTGAAGCAAAGCAATGCAAGACAGATGGATAGAGGGATACTGATACTATAAGATAACCTACTCCTTCTATTATCTTTCCCATCAAGCTATGCATGCTTACCTGAAAGTCCTTCTTTAAAGGCAGAATTTCATTCCGGTATGATCTTCCCCCTACATAGGCTAAGCGGTCGGGTCATGGATCTTGCACTTCACTTGAATAGTTCTTTTAAAATGGCAAAGTCAAGAACCAAGCTGACTGAATCGAATCTCCTGTGCCCTCTTCCTTCTCCTTCATTGATCTAAAAAAACTCTTCCTTTCAAGGAAAAAGGAAAGTGGAATGAATAAGCTCTTCTTATTCTTAGAGTCCTAAGAAAACCCTAGTAGGCCACTTCGTCCCTGTATCCTGGAGTTACCTTAGCTTAAGGAACAATCAATTCCACGATTCCATCCTTCTTGTGAGACTTTCATATTAACTTCTCTCCTCATTCGCGCAGCACGAAATGATGTTCCTCGGCCACTGTATAAGGGCTGGAACTATACGCATGGACAAGGAGAAGGTCCGTGCTATCACTGAGTGGCAGGCCCCGACCAAGATAAAGGTGCTTCAATCCCGATCTCTTTTCCCAATCCGAGGAACGAAGGCCTTTAGCTCGCCCTATTAGATTAATGAAATGAATCCGTAACCAAGATTGAAGTGAGTGAAAAAAACTGGTTTCAAAGAAAGACTAAAGACTACTGCTTTGGGCTAGCAGTGGGATGGACTTCCGAAACAACCTGGGAACTAAAGTCAAAAGCGGCATCGGGATCAGGAGCGGACGGAGCTTCGAATGACTGAACTCTCATCACTGTAAGAAGAAAGGACTAGTAGCATCGCAGAGGAGTAATCTAGGTCGGAATGGAATAATGTATGGTTTTATCGCACAGCGCTTCTGCCCTTGGGCATTGATTGGGGCCGCTAGCAAACACTTATACTCTCCCCGGGATCCCGTGCCTCCCCTCCAACACTTTATGGCCTGGTATCGGAGGCGACGGAAGTACTACCTGTCGCATGATGCTAACGAAACCGAAAGCCCGGGCGGCACTCTTTCTTGTGTGCTCAGAGGAACTCCAACTTACAACTATACTTTGTCTTTCACACTCCATAGCTCTAGCTCTAAGACGAGGATTTGGTTATTAACCCGAAGAGGTGCCCGTGAACGGAGTCCCTACGACTTCTTCTTTTATGGAGTTGGAGTTAGGGATCAGATACGGTGGCTTCTTCCTGTTCCTCCAATGGGCAGCCGATAACGGATGATGTCGACTATAGGTTCTATGTCCGCGCTAAACCGCCCACGAAAACGAAGGAAGAGCAAGGCACATCTGTTACACGAAGAAGGGAATGGCAGAAATTGAGCGTGATAGTACCCAACACGTGCAAATATAACCTGCGGTAGAGAGCGGGGTCGTCTTAGCGGTGGATTTACATCGTTCAGAGGCTTTGCTAAACTGGCTATCAGGATAGAGATAGAGTAAGATGAAATGCTTTATTTAATTTAAGGCGATTCCATTAGGGATTTCTACCTTAGTAGATGGAAGACCAACCAAATCTCAATTTCTAAAGATAGAACTTACTTCTTTCAAGCGATCGACGAAAGCTTTCTTTCACAGGCGGATCAGTGCTCTGATTCTACTTATTAGATTTTTCAAAATGAAAAAAAAGAGGGTCTTGCGATGCTTCTTCACCCCAGGTCACCAACCAGTGGAAGAGTCGAAAGCGGAGTAGAAACGAACCTTTAGTCACGTAGGGGCCCCCTAGAGCGTTCTTTTGAGGATCTTAACTTAATCAGCAGAGGGGAGGAGTAATTCAGTGCCAAGTCCAGCCATTCTATTGAGGGGTCAACAAGGACCAAGTGCTTTCTTCGTAGTTTACCCATGTAAAGCGATATGATGGAAAGCCGGATGCGCTACAGGAAGAAGATGAAATGAATGCTTCGTTTTAGCTCTTGGATTGAGTGAGAACTGATAGTCAGAGCTTGCTCTCAATGAATGGCGAGCGGGGCACCAGACTTTTCGTATTTAAGAAATAATCAATCTGAGGAAAGACCCCCACTACTGGCTCTACAGTAACCGTGGGGTCCTCCTCTGACCCTATTTTGTACGTCCGGTGCAGTCGTCTCCAAATGATCCGGTGCTAATTCCAGGGTTGGATAATTGGCTGCAGCATGGAATACTACGAAGAGGGAAGATTCAATTCCTCTCCGTCCCTCTGCTTTCAGTCAATTACCTGATCGTGCTGTCGTCTGCTTCAATCAGAGAATTGAATTCAATATTGAAAAGGGCGCTCTGATTTACTTGGTTGTAAGAGAAGAAGAGAGAGGATGGGAATTGCTGATTCTATTCTAAGGCATTTCTTTCTGTGTGGGACGATGCCGCAAGCAGAGCTGGAAACGAGGTAAGACTTTCTAGAGATAGCCTTCCAGACTAAATCTTTTGACGGGATCTTCTTTAGCTGAACCTGAGGTCGATTAAAGCTGACCTTCGCCCAAAGAGTTGAAGACGGTAAGGTAGAAGCGAGTTTCTCTTGACTAGTTGCCCCTTTCTCTAATAACTAATAAAAGGATATCCACCCGGAAAGAGGGAATACAAAGATAGGAGGACAAGTAGGGAATTCCAGAATGATATCCTTCGGTGGGTTCCATGATTCTGGTGTATTCCCTGTATTGACATGGTATGATACAATGTATTTGTTATTACTAAGCTTATCACCATGGATAAATGAATCCATTTTAAACAATGTTATGTATCGATCATGATCGCAGAGCTCAGCTGTTGTGCTTTTAGGATTTATTCCAAATCTTCCATAGAGTGAATTCATAAGGATCTTATAAACATATGATAATGCCTCATTTCCAGCTTTCTTTGCTTCTATTCTGCTTGAATATAGTGAGCTAACAAAGTTATTGAATGGGCTATCCATCTTCTCATAAAGGTAACCAGAGAGAGGGATCACAGTGTATCCAATATCTCTTGCTAGCTTCAATTCCTCACTATAGTATACCCCTATAAATTCCCCTGTTGGAAAGATAAGAGTATTATCCTTGGTTCGATATGGAAGAAAGGGCCTTTTGATTGTTATTGGACATTCAACATATGCTTCTATAAAGCCAAAGATGCTATCTAAGTCCTTGTTCTCCAGATTTCCATGCCAGACTGGCACACCACCAGGCATTTGAAATTCCTTCATTACATAAGGATAGAGAGAGTTCACATCATAGTAGTATAGATTCTCACCAAGAGGTATGTATGAATCAGTATGACCACCATAATAAGCTTTCCTTATGAAGCTGTCTTGATTCATGTTTGGGATGTTGATTGGCCAATTCATATCATCATAATATTTCAAACGAAAGATGCTTAGAGCTAATGAGGAAAGGGTTATTCTTGAAACTATATCCATTTGAAAGAGTTGATAATAAATGTCTTGTGCCTTCTGCATTATACCACCAAGGAGAAGAATGTCCTGCTTCATATATTCTATCAAGTTAACTTTCTCACTTTCAAGATTTGATAGAGTCACATTATCATAATCGATTGATCCTTTTGTGCCAAGAGAAGGACAAAGACTCATTGCTAGGGATGATAGTTTACCAGGAAGTAGATTCAAGGAGTCTCTGATGCGAAATAAGAACTGTCCTCTAACATTTCCCTGCTTTGAGCTCCCTCTCACATTTGAGCTTCCTCTCACATCTGTTCGAGCTCTTTCTGACTTGTTGGAATATACTGCTATCTCGTAAAGCCTATTGTTTCTCAAAAGTGGTTTAAGCATGAAGTTATGATAACATGCAAGGTGCTTAAGCAAGATAATTCCATCAAATCTAGATAAATTGTGAAAATATACTGTTTTAGCTTCTTTTTCTTTTTTAACAATAGCTTGAATCTTTAATACCAAGTCAAAAAGAACTTTTTTACTCCTTTCTTCAAAGGAATTTATAAATAAAGAGTAGTCTTCACTGAAGTATGTGTAAATTAGACTAGACTTGATGTCTTGACCAGGATGAACCAACATGAGACCAGCAGCATATGGCCTATGCTCGTTTTCTATCATAAGAGTTTCAAGATCAGATACCATGAATGGTTTCATCTCCTTGCTCTCTCTTTTGAGAGAGGTTATATAACCAGGATGCTTATGTTTTTCTTTCTTATATTTATATTTGATCTTTCTACTAGATGAAATTGGTTCTGTATCACACACTTCTTTCAATGAATGAAGTAACCTTTTTCTATCATCAACTGATAGTTCTGTGCGTTCAAGCTTTTTATCCAGCTCCATATATATGCGAATAATGAGGCTAACAATACGGGATCCATTGTATTGTTCTGCATTCCTGTGATAAAGATTCTTAAGATAAGAATAGATTTGATTCTTAGGAATAAGAGTACCATCATGGTATGTCAAGGGAATTGCACAACCAGCTGTAAATGAGACCTCTTCACCGAAAGGTAGGAGAAGTTTCAATGAAATTGTAAACTTAGCATAACCAGATACAGATGGGTAAGCAAAGATGTTTAAGAGATCCATTGTTGCAAGACTGAGGAGCTCTATCTCATCTATACTTATGTAAGTATTGAAGTTGTGTGTTGCAATTATTAATCCAGGATGTGGATCAAGCACAGAAGGCTGTAAAACTACCTTGAAAAGGGTATTTAAAGAGAAATCTGTTACTATGCTGTTTGATGACTTAATCATTTTTCTTATTTCTTAATAATGAAGACTATAATTAGATAACTTCTGATGATTAGATAAGTTCTCAGGAGACCAGTTCTGTGGAGACAACATATCTTCTATGCTCTGATTAGACGAGATCAAATCTCTGAATTTAGTTAGATTTTGACAATAGAGTTCATATTTAGATTTAGAATCTAATTTATCAAATAATTCAGGGGTATATTTATTGCTATCGTCATAGACGCCACATATATGTTTTATATACGTAAAATATGAAACTAATATACTAGTAATCTTACTTTCCCAAAGTTCCCTATCTTTTTTAGATAAATTCTCTGGAATAGTCAGATGCAATACCTTTGAAAGGTCTTCGTGACTGATTACTAAATCATATTTTATATCTTGATATTCATTTCTAAATATATTATCTATAATAAATCCGTTTATGAGTGCAAGGGGTGATAATGTCATAAAGATACAACTATATAATTTAGGTATTAAACTGCAATAATCAAAAGCCCACTTGATGGTTTGAAAAGCCCAAATGAAAACAAATAAGAGTGGTCGTGGAGAAGGGGACTCATTGTACTGAAAAAGCTATTGCTAGTGCTAGTGCTGTACTGACTTACTCTATACCGGTCTTAGTGGACTGACAGAGTGAGCTGGAAAGGGGCTTTTCCGTCTTTCCCGGGGAAAGAAAAGAAAGAGAGCTAGCTTCGGTCTCACGTAGCTCACCTAAGAAAGGACGGAGCTGTCGAGTGAGGATTGGGCGAGGGGAGTTCCAGATGTACCCGGGTACAAATCAACCAATAAAAAAAAGACAAGTAGAAGCGAGTTCAATCAGAGTAGGCAGGGCTAAATAGTGCAAGTAGGTTACGTAAACGAGGTATGTAGTCGCTTATTATAAGGTTAAGGACAGATCACATGCTTTTTGTACTGGTCAGCTTTGAGCTGTCGAGTAAGGAGTGCTCTATCTCTTAAGAAAGGGGAGTACTCTCTGATGTGCGTTCTATTATTACCTCCTCTTCCTGAGGGAGTGATCGGAATTAAGCCGCGTGGCGGTACCCGCCAAAAACAAAGGACAGATCACATGTTTTTTGGGCAGGGCCTTTCGTACTCCAATCCGTACGAAGAGAATTATTAAGCACCTCCAAGGCCTATAAATAGAAGCTTCTTTCAGTCTATATTTTCAAAGAGAGAGGTAGAAGAAAAACTTTAAGTGAAAAAAAATGGATATCCCTACCTCAGAAAGGCTAGCAATAATTGATAACCAGATCCATTTGGTAGAAGCCGAGAGGCTCGCATGTGAGCAAAGGCTTGCTCTGTTCTGGGAGCACCTGCCTGCCATCGATCCAGCGGATGTGGCTGCAGCCATGCAAAATCTCCAGGGCCGCATTTGCAATCTGAAAAACAGGAAACGGGACCTCCTCAACGAGAAACAAGCCCTGATTGTGCAGGCCATCACCCACCTCGCCCCCGGTCGCCGGGAAGACTAGAATAGAAGAGTCCGTCGACTCTTTCTAGAAGATTTAAATAAGTGTCTGTAGAGCTCTTATGGGGGTTAGTCTAGGTTTGGCTGTGATAATACTCCTTTCTTTGGGTATATCGCCTAATGTTAATGAGATTATTGCATAAAATGCTGGTTATTTGAATAATGTTGGTGTATTGTTAATGAGACGTTTCTGCTTTTGTGTGTTCTTATCATCCCGCTCTTTTCGTTTAATCGAATGCTGTTTAATAAAAGATTCTAGAAAATTTGGGTTCCCTAGAGATGTTGAATTCTGTCTTTCTTATCATGGGTTTTTACTAGCTTAGTGTTTGAATTAAGGGTGTTGCGAGTCGCTTACTCGATATATAAAATAATATTTAAACGTAGAATGAGGATATCAGAGCTAGAAGTGTCTCGTACTAGAGATATCTCTAGAGAATGGATAATTCGTGGGATAGGGAATTAAGTATTGAAATGCTTCTTTTCCAGCGAAGTCTGACTCCGGTCGATAAATCTGTATACTGAAGAATCAGTATTGGCGCAGATCCTCTTATGATCGGAGTGAAAAAACCATGCAGGCTTCTATTCGTACTGAATTTCTACCTAACGGTAGTTAGCTTGTATCTATGAATCAAATCTAAGATACCTGTCTAGTCCAGTGGGTAGAGACTCTCATATGAAAAAGAAAACACCCTCTTTTAGCTTAATGTGATAAAAATAAGTATAAAATGAGATATCTATCTTTCTTTTCAAAGTTTGTAGGATGTTTGAAAATTGAATTGCACAAATGTGTTGATGAATTACGATGTTTAATACGTGAGATGGCAAAAGAAGATGAAGAAGAGAGAATTCCGTTTTTTGGTAATAAAACTAAGATTGATGCTACGAAAGATGATGATCTTCTAAGAAAGAAAAAAACTAAAAAGAGGAAAAAGATTCAAAATTCGGATATTGATAAAACAACTCTTAGTGAAGAAAGCTTATTAGTGGGCAGTGATGATGCCAAATGTGAATCCTTGGTGTCAATTCCTCGACCAGTTGATAAACAGACTAAGCAAAGAAAACGAAGGAAGAAGGTTTGAAGAGGTTAGTATAGTATATGCTAAGGAAGAACATTGAACCTTTGTTCTTCCACTCCGTACCTGGTAGTAGCAAGACTAAGGGTTGATAGAGACTGTGTGTCGTATTATAGAAGAGTTGTGTGTAGCTATCTTTTTCTTCCTTCCCTAACTTTAATTGGGATAAGGCCTGTAAGCTTCTTCAATGATAATGATTCAAATTCAGAGACAATATCAATTACATAATTGTAGATATGAGTTGTATTGTATGAGTGATACAGAATCAATAAATAGTTTCCATCGTTATATTTCGGAATGGTGGGAGTTGGAAGGTCTCCTTCTTATTGATTGCTCTAATTCTTATGAATCTATACCAATCTGTGGAGTACTAGATAAAATGAAAAGAATCTTTAATAATGATGATAATCTCTATCGACTTTTTGCGTCATTAATTAAGATTCCTATCAATTATGATGGGCAAGGAAGTAGCTCCAATATTGAAAAGGTACTTGTTACCAAAACCGTTGACGAGGTTTCTTTTTAGGGATACGTTTCCAGTTCCTTTTATGAAGGAATGGTATATATACCTTAAAGGTAACGGACGGTGTCAAATAACACATCGAAAGATTGATCCAAAGTCTTCAGATGATCCACTTTCAAACAAACCAATTCGAACTAATAAAATTGTTCCTTATTCGTGGTACGGAGTGGAAGAACAAAGGTTCAATGGAGACTAAAGATCAAAAAGAATAAGGGCTAGCAGTATGGCAGAGAGTAGGAATTGTTTCGTTCGATAAGGAGCCCTATAAATATTTTCCTGTCCAACAATGTATGTAAACCATAACAAATGGTAACGTTCGACTTGCATGTGTTAAGCATATAGCTAGCGTTACTCTCCTCACTCTTTTGAGTGAGTAAGTCAACTACCTTAACAGTCGAGCTACTTCGTTCCTATCCAATTTCTATTCTTCAAGCTTCATTCTCTATGCAATGTCAATGGGTGTATCGAAATGTATTGGATGGATGTCCTCGAAAATAAGATATCGAAATAGAGCTCCCCGAAACCATTGGTTGGGACCTTTCTAGTGATCAAGGCCTTGTTTTGACCTTCAACTTAGCTATGCGCAAAGGAAGCCTTTCTATGCATATGTTTGAGATTTCATCCGTGAGTGTGTTAACACGAGAAGGCTGGTGGGTGGGTTAGGCCGAGCCTGATTCGGTTACGACAGCAAGGGGGGTATACAACTATCAATAGATAGGGAAAACCGCCCCGGAAGGTGTATCAAAAAGGACAGCATCAGGTGAGCCTAATTTGCACTTCTTTAGTAGTGAACTCCTCTTCCGAAGCTTGAGCCGAGCCTCCACCTATTGAAGTAGAAAGATAAATTCCCCGACTCAACGGATTATTATGCCCTTAGTCTTGCAACTAAG